TCTCTTCAAACAAACCCGCCTATCCTCACTCTAGGGTATGGGATTTTTCATTTACGGGGTGGTTGGAACAAAGACACATTAATTAGGTTGTGAATTCCAATGTGGCAGATAAGGGTATATATCCTTCTGCACGGTCCAATCAATAGTTCAAGTCACACACTCCCATAATCCATTTTTTCGTCGTAGAATTCCCCTCAACTATAGAGTATAATATTCGTTATTTGACACGACTAGTGAAGGGAAATATCCAAAGATATGCCTTATTCTTTTCAAGAATCCATATTTCTAGCAATGAAATACTATTCTTACTCCTCAAGTGAGAAATAGAAATATTTAATTACAAATTTGATGATATAGATTCTCTATAAAGGACCCGAAATACCTTGCTTCCGTATCATTAGAAAATGCATTAACATAAATACGGCAGTAAGAAGAGGTAATACAAAAGTGTGTAAACTATAAAAACGAGTCAAAGTGGATTGTCCCACACTAGCACTTCCCCGTAATAACTCTACTAACGGCGATCCTATTCCAGGAATAGCTTCCGGTACACCTGTTACAATTTTGACTGCCCAATAACCAATTTGGTCCCAAGGTAAGGAATAACCAGTTACCCCAAAAGATGCGGTCAATACAGCCAGAACCACACCGGTAACCCAAGTTAATTCGCGAGGTTTTTTAAAACCCCCAGTGAGATACACACGAAATACATGGAGGATCATCATTAGGACCATCATACTTGCGGACCACCGATGAACTGATCGGATTAACCAACCAAAATTCACTTCAGTCATTATATATTGAACAGAAGCAAAAGCCTCCGTAACAGTTGGACGGTAGTAAAAAGTCATAGCAAACCCTGTAGCTACTTGGACTAAAAAACAAGTAAGTGTAATTCCTCCTAGACAATAAAATATATTGACATGAGGGGGAACATATTTACTGGTTATATCATCTGCAATCGCCTGAATCTCGAGACGTTCTTCGAACCAATCATAGACTTTATTGAGATAGGTAAACGAATAGTACTCCCCCTCAGAGAACCGTATCTGAAAATTTCATCTCGTACAGCTCAAACAAAAAACCAAAGTATTGTTTTACTTGGAAGGGCGATGGATTTGAAACTTTGTAACCAACCCCCCCTTTTTCACGTCTATGAGGAGACGAGTTATTATTTGTGGTTAGAATGCTAAAATATCAAGTCGGCCCATTGATCGTTACTGGCCTGTTGAATCTTCTATTTTCCTATTCACCGCTTCTTTTCTGTGATTTGTGATTTTCGTTGTGTCTACTCTAGGGTTACTCTTCTTTTTTTGATAGGAATTCTCTTGTTAAGAACCTATTAATCGATTGAAACCTCAGATTCATACTAAAACCACGATGATTAATTAAAAGTACAAAATAAGTCCAAAGATTCTATGAGTAAGAACCCTTAGATGATCATTTATTCAACGAATAGATAGAATAACTCAAAATAAAAAGAAAGTTTTATCCTTTGATCAAAATCATCAATCAATAAGGGAAATTTGTTGAAAAAGAAGAAAAAACCCTTTTGATTTAGAACTTATAACACCCTTTGGCAAATTTTTTTTATAGCCCGGTCGCGGGGTCTGAATAGTAAGTAGGAATCATAGTTATTGATTGGGATCTATTTCATATATTCCGTGCTCCAGATACTAGAATAAATATCGGACGATGAAAAACCATCTCTATAAAGATGACAGACTCCTTCTCTGTACTACCAATAGGATCAATTAGAACAAGTCACACACTCATATTCCGGAAATACAGAAAAAAATAAATTCCACGATCGAACTACCAATAAAGTAAAGAGATAATGGGATAAAAATACGAAACCAAAATACTTTACTTTGTATTCGTATTCAAAATCTAAGAATTGACCTTTCTTGTAAGAATCTAATTCATTGAAATTCCATCCAGTAAAACGGAAGAATTATAAATTTCTAAAATAATAGATAGGAATACTGCAAATAGAGCCATTGCAACACCCATCAAAGGAGTGGTTCCCCATCCAGGAGCTACTTTACCATATTCTGAATTCAATGGTTTTAATAAACTACCTACAGCAGTTTGTCTTGGTCCCGATCTAGAACCGCCCTCAACGCTTTGTGTAGCCATAAATCCTCTTCTTTTTTATTCATTGAGATCTGTTGACTTTGTATACCATTCCGTTGTAAATAAACGATCTTATCATAGATCCATAGAGCCATGGTAGTCTTTGAAGTTATATAATAATGGAAACAGCAACCCTAGTCGCCATCTCTATATCTGGTTTACTTGTAAGTTTTACTGGGTATGCCTTATATACTGCTTTTGGGCAACCCTCTCAACAATTAAGAGATCCATTCGAAGAACACGGGGACTAGTTGAAGTAATGAGCCCCCCAACATAACATTGAACATTGGGGGGCTCATTACTTCAATTAATAGGATGAAAAATCATTTCATCTTTTTAGTTGGAACTTTCGGCGGTTCTCGAAAAAAGATAGCGAAAAAAATTATCCCTAGAGTCGAGACTAAGAGGAATGTATAAACCAATGCTTCCATAAATTTGATCATGCTTTATAATTATAGCTTCCATACCTGTTTGTTGTGGATTATCCCCTGGATAAAGAAATACGAACAAGAGTCAATGAAAAGATTAAAGAAAAGATGCCAATTTAGATTTCCACATTAATCTATTCTATATCAACTAAAAAAAGAAAAGAAAAAAGATAAGAGAGAAATCTTGTATTAGACTACCTGTCTTCTTGTCGTTGGATCTCCAAGTTTTTGGAATGCTCCAAATTCCACTTGAGCATCCAAATCTGGGTCAATACCAGCAAAAACATCCCTAAACAAAGTTCTAGCACCATGCCAAATGTGTCCGAAGAAGAAGAGCAGAGCAAACGACGCATGCCCAAAAGTAAACCAACCCCTTGGACTGCTACGAAAAACACCATCTGATTTCAAAGTAGCACGATCTAATTCAAAAATTTCACCTAATTGAGCACGTCTCGCATATTTTTTCACAGTCGCAGGATCACTATAACTGACTCCATTAAGTTCGCCACCATAGAACTCAACAGTTACACCGACTTGTTCGACACTATACTTCGATTCTGCCCTTCTAAACGGAACATCGGCCCTAACAATTCCATCTCCGTCTACCAAAACAACTGGAAATGTTTCAAAAAAAGTAGGCATACGGCGTACAAAAAGTTCACGCCCTTCTTTATCTCTAAAAATAGGATGCCCTAACCAACCAACAGCTATTCCATCCCCGTTGTCCATTGATCCTGCTCTGAACAACCCCCCTTTTGCCGGATTATTCCCGATGTAATCATAAAAAGCTAATTTTTCGGGAATTTTAGACCAAGCTTCTGATAAACTTTGATTTTGAGCTAATCCAGCGCCAACTCTTCGATATATTTCTTGCTGGAAATATCCCTGATCCCATTGATACCGGGTGGGACCAAATAATTCGATAGGGGTAGTTGCTGAACCATACCACATAGTTCCCGCAACAACAAAAGCGGCAAAAAAGACAGCAGCGATACTACTGGAAAGCACGGTTTCAATATTTCCCATACGTAATCCTTTATACAGACGTTGGGGTGGACGGACACTAAGATGAAATAGGCCTGCTAATATGCCTAAAGTGCCCGCTGCAATATGATGAGAAGCTATTCCTCCCGGAATAAAAGGATCAAAACCTTCTACCCCCCACGCTGGATTTACAGGTTGTACCTTTCCGGTTAGTCCATAAGGATCGGACACCCATATTCCAGGACCGTACAATCCTGTTACATGAAATGCGCCAAAACCAAAACAAGCCAACCCTGAAAGAAATAAATGAATTCCAAAAATCTTGGGCAAATCCAAAGAGGGTTTTCCTGTACGTTCATCACAAAATATTTCTAAATCCCAATACACCCAATGCCAGATAGCCGCTAAGAAGCACAACCCAGAAAACACAATATGTGCACCGGCCACACCTTCGTAACTCCAAATACCCGGATTCGTTATAGTTCCCCCTGTAATACTCCAACCGCCCCATGAATTGGTTATTCCTAAACGAGTCATAAACGGTATAACGAACATACCTTGTCTCCACATTGGATCAAGAACGGGATCAGAGGGATCAAAAACTGCTAATTCATATAGAGCCATTGAACCAGCCCAACCAGCAACTAAGGCTGTATGCATTATATGGACAGAAAGCAAACGACCGGGATCATTCAATACGACGGTATGAACACGATACCAAGGTAAACCCATGGAAATACCTCTTTATCAACGAAAAATAGACACTATGTAACTTTATTGCATTAGCAAAAACTATGCTATGAACCTCCCCTTTTTGGAATTATCTTCAAGAAAGGAGTAATATTTGTTCTATTCTTTTTTTGTAGTAAAAACGGAACAATTTGGTTCCTAGTAAGAAAGAGAAGCAGATCTATTCTATACCCGATAAGGAACAATACGCAATGGGGTTAATCCCATTTTCGATCAACAAATGCATCTATATTTAGGAATCATTCAAAAGAACTATTCGGAATCATAAACATTTTGATCGATTTATGACGCAAATATGATAAAAGACAATATTATTAAGCCAATAAACGCATTGTTACGCTTCCATATCAAAGTCCAATATAGTACTTAATTCTTTTTTCTTTCATTTTATGCCTATTGGTGTTCCAAAAGTACCTTTTCGAAGTCCTGGAGAGGAAGATGCCTCTTGGGTTGACGTATAGTGCGACTTGTCAGATATATTGGGTCATATGGGATTTCCCCCGTTCTCTCCCCCGATTGAGATATCCTATGTTTCGGCCAAAAAAGATTGAATTACCAATAATTTGGAACGTGAAATGCAATTCGATTTGAGGGATATTCAAATTCATATTAGCAATTAGAATAATTTATGGTTGAATTTTTTGGAACACTAAAATGAAGTTTTCATAAGTAAAGTAGTAAGGCTCCCTTTAGAAAAAAAACATTTTGAATTTCTTTTTTATTTATTACTACGTATACCCATAGATAATAAAAGATTATTATTGAATAATATTCAATATATTTGAGAGTAATAGTAATCTCAAACTTTTCACTTTAAACGAATCCAGCGAGGAAAGAAATAAATACATGTTTAATATTTTGCATTGATAGAAGATATGAAATCAATTGAAAAAAAAAAAATGAAGTTGTAAAAAAAAAAAGACGTAATATTATTGACATTTGTCCTATATGTGCAAATCAAAATTGGGCAGATTTTTACTCGGAGTAGAGCATAAACCTAAAAGAATTGAAAAGACCTTTTCAGGAACAAGAAAAGAATATCGTGATTAAAATGAAATCGCGAAGACGCAATGCATCAATGATAAGTTAATTCGATATGTTTAATCTTAATGTATTTTTTTTTTTGAGAGGGAAGGGGCACAAAACGAACTTATTTCGTTCTTGAAAAAATGAATAAAATTCGTTTCATTAATATATGAAATTTTCGAATTTCTTAGAATTAAGAAACCGCTCTCAAAACTAAACTATATAAATAATATATATATAAATAGTTTCATTTTAAAAAGAAAGAGGGCTGGAATCTACACATTGAGTCGTTTTTTCTCAATTTTTGTTGAACCGTATGCATCAAAAGGTGCATGTACGGCTCTTACGGGATACAAATTTGATCCTAATCAACCGACTTTATCGAGAAAGATTACTTTTTTTAGGCCAAGAAGTTGATAGCGAGATCTCGAATCAACTGATTGGTCTTATGGTTTATTTGAGTATAGAGAATGATAACAAGGATTTGTATTTGTTTATAAACTCTCCTGGCGGATGGGTAATCCCGGGGGTCGCTATTTATGATACTATGCAATTTGTTCAACCTGATGTGCATACAATATGCATGGGATTAGCGGCTTCAATGGGATCTTTTATACTCGTCGGTGGAGAGATTACCAAACGTCTAGCATTCCCTCACGCTTGGCGCCAATGAATTTTTTACGAAAACAAGACTATGCATGAAATTAGGAAAATTAAGTAATAATAGCATGGCACATCGAATTCGATATACGAATTTTTTTTCAAAACATTCAATTATATATCGAAAGAGTAGTATGACATTAGTAGGAAGGGTCTTCCCCATTTTATCTTCGCTATTGTCGGGACCCATTTTAGCGTCACAAACCTTTTTTTTATTTTCCCACCGAAGACTTTTTTCAAATTCCGATATTTATATTTATTGATATACTTATGAATATACTTTTAAAAGAGTCAAAATAAAATACTTTGGGATTGCTGAATCACAGAGGAGATAAATATATAAAGCAACGGAGCCATCATAGTATTTTGGTAACTACTCTGAAATCGGAAAGGAAGGATGGTAATTGGATCGTTTGACGATGTCAATCCGATAAACCTTATAATTTCTATCTATTTTCTATCTTTTTAATTGATGATTCTTTGATGGAAGGTCAAACTGAATTCCATTCTAGAGCCGTATGCAATGCCTAAAGGATGCCCGTACGGTTGTTCTATACTTTCTTTTTTTCTTTATCTCTTTCCATCTCATAATCGAGATAGAAGAACCTTTTGTTCCATCATCAGGGTAATGATACATCAACCTGCGAGTTCTTTTTATGAGGCACAAACGGGAGAATTTATCCTCGAAGCAGAAGAACTACTCAAATTGCGAGAAACCATTACAAGGGTTTATGTACAAAGAACGGACAAACCCTTATGGGTTGTATCCGAAGATATGGAAAGGGATGTTTTTATGTCAGCAACGGAAGCCCAAGCTCATGGAATTGTTGATCTTGTAGCAGTTGAATAAAAAATAAAAATAGCATCAAAATTGCAGTAGGGGAATAAGTTTAAATAAATCGACAATTTTGATTTCTTTATTTAGTTATTACCGGATTCAATAATATCTTATTCATCCATTCCATGGAAAAGTAATTCATAATTAGACGGTTAGGATCAATCTAAACCAACCCATTCATTATGGATCCGATTCAACATGCCAACTATTAAACAACTTATTAGAAACACAAGACAGCCAATCCGAAATGTCACGAAATCCCCCGCTCTCGGGGGATGCCCTCAGCGACGAGGAACATGTACTAGGGTGTATGCGCGACTCGTTCAGATCATTTCTCTAATAGAAAGAAGGAACCCCCTTTTCCAGTATCAAGGATCAGTACTATTTTTGAATTTAAATTCAAATAGACGAAAAGGGGAAATCGAAGAAAGAAGTACGTACGTTCATTATCTCAAACTAAAAAAGATCTATTGGATTCTTCCATTGGATATGAAATTTATGGTTTGCATTGGTGCAAATTGAATTCACTCCATTTTCAAAATTGAAGATGATAAAAAATTCCTCATTGGTAACGAATGTTTATCCATTAAGCGAGCAACTATTATTTTGAAAACCCAATTTGACTATGAAAAACGGACTAAGAGGGTCAGCTACCCCAGCCAATCTTCATAATTAAATATCGTTACTGTATAAGTAGATCTCATGGTGAAAGACTTTTTACTAGATCATGGGTAGAGCAAAAGAATGTGAACTGTACAAGTTAGCAATAATATTCATTAAATGAAGTCGAAGTAAAGGACTCCGGTGTATAGAGAGGACCTCACCGTTTTAGAAAGAACCATAGAAACGATGGAACCCACGATTTCCCTTTTATATATATAGGCATTCAACTCAAAATACTAAATTGTATCGATACTAGGTATCAAAAAACGAAAACAGAAAAAAGAAAATATTCTATTAAAAGAAATTCAAATAAATAGAAATGAATAGGAATAAATAAATCGTGGGCGGGAAGGTTATAGTAGCAAAAGCCATTGGAATTCTTATTTTATACATTGGAAGAATGCGTGTTGTTATTACTAAACTAGTAAATTGGAAAAGAATAACTGAAAGAAAGGAAATCCATTATCCATTAGTTATTCATTAAGGTTTCATTTATTCAATGACCAGAATTACACGAGGATATATAGCTCGTAGACGTCGAACAAAAATTCGTTTATTTGCGTCAAGCTTTCGTGGAGCTCATTCGAGACTTACTCGAACAATTATACAACAGAAAATCAGAGCTTTGGTTTCGTCTCATCGAGATAGAGATAAGCGAAAGAGGGATTTTCGTCGTTTGTGGATCGCTCGGATAAATGCAGTAATTCGTAAGAATTTTGTATCCTATAGTTATAGTCATTTTATCCACAATCTGGACAAGAACCGGTTGCTTTTTAATCGTAAAATAGTTGCACAAATAGCTATATTAAATAGGAATTGTCTTTATATGATTTCTAATTCGATCAAAAATAAATAAATTCTTCGAAAAATTGGAATTGTAAGTTCGACTATTGAAAATGCCATTTTCTGGAGAATGAACTCCGGGAAAGTAGAATCAAAATTATAGTATGATAAAGATAAAGTCGCTCAAAATGAAATGAGCAACCAAACACGTCCAATAAATATCCAATACAAAAAGATTGCTTCTTCGCCGATTCTTGTTTTTTTTTTACGATAAGTAGGAGAAATCCAATCAAGATTAGATTGGATTCTCGAATTCTTCGAATAAAACATCAAACTCTATTTCAGTTGTCGAATTTGAATTTGGATTCAAATTGAAGAGGAAAGTAAGCCTACTTTTTTGATTTATTCCGGATTCTAAGACCATTAGCTCTGGCAGTTGATTCGCTTCTTTCAAATTGTTTATCATTATTAAGAAAGGGTAATAAAGATAAAATACGAGCTTGTTTTATAGCAATAGTAATTAATCGTTGTTGTTTTAAGGTCAATCTATTCACCCGTCTGGATAATATTTTTCCTTGTTCACTAATAAATCGACTAATTAAACTCATGTTTCTATAATCAATTCGATCCCCCGATTGGATCGGGGGCAAACGCCTACGAAAAGATCGTTTGGATTTCCGAAAGAGTCGCTTGGATTTTTCCATACTTTGTTTATTCCTTATCTCGAAAATACTATTTCAATCCGATCCAAAATAATTTTGAATTAAAAAAAAGATTGGTTTTTTTTTTTATTTTGAGTTAATTAAATTCTGTTAACTAAACTATTAAAATCTAGAATAATAGGGTCTCTCAAATAGAGAATATGTCCTTTTTTTGTTTCTGATATAAGAGTGATACACAAATAAAAAGAACTTGGAGTTGGTTTATTTCTTTATCTCCCCATGAATCGTATGTTTGTAACAATAGGGACAGAATTTTCTCAATTCCAAGCGACTCGGCGTATTGTGTCGATTCTTTTGAGTAATATATCTGGAAATCCCCCTTGATTCCTTATTAAGTCCGTTTCGAAGACAATTGCTACATTCCAAAATAACTGTTACTCGGGCATCTTTTCCCTTCGCCATGACCCTCCTGTAGTTTGAGTTTTTGATTCAAAAAACTCTTCTTATTTGCTACTCTTGAAGTAACTAGCAAAAAAAGAAATAAAAAAAAGTTGCTAAGTTGAAATTATGAAAGATTTCGTTCCAATCACAATACAATATAATAGAGTAAGAAATATTAAATAGAATTTAGAATTCATTTTTCAAGTTGAAGTGGAAGAAGGAATTAAAACTCTATTGAATTTAGCTATATTGAATTCGATTCGAAGTATAGTATATAGTACACTATTTCACTTTCCTATCTTGTATTCCAGTTTTTTCAGAGACCCCTTTCTGTTCTCACTCTATTTTTTAGAAATCGAATTGAACGCTGAGCTCCAATTTAGCCGAGGTTGAATTCATTTTTTTTCTATCTTTCCTCCTTTCTTTATTTTGTCTCTAAGTATCTAATTTAATTTTGGATAATTCAAAAAAGAGGGGAAGGGATTAGTCATAGATTTTTTGATTCTATCTCTAATCTTCTTCACCCCTTCCCATGTTACTAACTAAACTAGTATGAAAAAAAAGGAAATGTCAACGCATCTGGGAATAAACGATTGATCTCTATCAACAAACCCGCTAAAGACCCGAACCAGAGAGTACTTAGTACCGGTGCCACGGAAAGATAGGTTTTTAGATCTCGCATTGTTAATCCTCCTTCTTTATGTTTTAATGTTTTATTAAAATATCGAATGGTAATACATATCGGATATGGAAGTATTTGAGATTCCTTTGTATTTTACACGGGATTCCTAATTTCTGATTTAAGAGAATAAAAAAGAGATAAGATTCTACCTTTCTAAAAATCCAAAAGTACCTTTCTTCCCCTCCCCCCAGTATTCCCTCGTTGATCAGTTTGTTTGATATTCCTATGTATATAAGCATCTTATTATAATAATAGAATATATGTTATATTCATACGAGATTTTCTCGTAGATATGAGGTAAAAGAAATAAAATAAATATCAAGAAAAATTGTCTATGTTCCTGAATGGAAGGAATGGAAAATAAGGTTTTTGAAAACAAGACGGGGATTCTCTACAATGACAATGTAGACCAATTGAAAGAAAGAAAGGGATGTAGCGCAGCTTGGTAGCGCGTTTGTTTTGGGTACAAAATGTCACGGGTTCAAATCCTGTCATCCCTACCTGTTACTTCTCTTAGGAGAAGTAACAAGGAATCAATTTTAATCGATTCAAATCACACATACATTTTTTTTTTTTTTATCTTATTCTATAAGATAGTCTAGGTATTCAAGATAAGATTACGTGGGGGACAAAAAAAATCCTCTTCTTGGCTGTTAACTATTGTGATAAGAAGACTTTTTATAAGAAATAATAAAGCGCTCTTAGTTCAGTTCGGCAGAACGTGGGTCTCCAAAACCCGATGTCGTAGGTTCAAATCCTACAGAGCGTGATTCTGGGCTTGATTAATCTGAGAATTATATGCACATTCAAATAATTGAACAGAACAGTAATCTGAATTTGACCTCCTCCTGTTAATTTTTTTTTAAGAAAAGAGGAGGTCAAATTATCAAAAAAAACTGTTAATTAATCAAAGGTCTAACTGATCACCACGTCTGTATTGTAAATATGCAGTTACAAATAATCCCGCTAAAGTAATAGGAATTAGACCTAAGACAATTCCAAATAGAAAAACTTCAATCATTTCAATTTTTTTCTTAAAATAGAAAGGAAAAAAGAGAGGTACTATCTATCACGAAATATTAATTCGTAGTGCCAGGGAATCTCAATGACCAATAATTGTAAATACATCCGGTAATGAACTATAGAATCTCGGAGTGCCGGAGAAAAATTTCTTTTTCGTTTTATGAGTTGTGCTCATTCAATTAATTTCAAATCAATCGTATCTTGGTGAGACTAATAAAGAGAGCTGAGGTTATAGTTAAAGCTGCTAGTAGAAAACCAAAATAACTAGTTATAGTAAGCATGAAGGGGCTAAATGAAATATGTTCTTTTTCTACATATGTTTAAAAAACATTTCCCTAAGTTTGAACATAAGACGATAAGAAAAAATAGCAATTGAAACGAAAAAGAAGAAGTTCAATTGTTAGTTGTTACTGCATGAAGCAGTCATTACACTACTAACAAAAGACTAAGGGAAGTAGAGTCTAAAAGGGGATAAGTTAATCATTTTGAGCATCTACTCTATTTTTATTTTGGCGATCTTTTGTTTTATCCTATCTATCAAATCGATTTATTAACATAAAGAGTGAATTTAGACATTATAATACCCTTTCTCTTCTTTGAAGAGATTATGTGAATGAACCCAGTACTCAACTAAGAAATACGAAAAAAGAAAAAGAAATCGAATTGATTCAAATAAAATTCAAATAAACAAATCAAATAAGGTAGTCAAATTCCATTCGTAGACCAGTAATCCTTATCATTTTTTTTTCTTTTCTCGTTTATCGATTGTTTCCCTATTTTTTTTATTATATAATTTCGAATTTATTATGAATAAGAGAAATAGATTTTTTTTGAATCAATACTCTATACTCCTCTTACTTGTTACTGTACGAATCAGTAATTCGCTTTAATTGGACTAAACTAAAATGAAAAAAAAAATTTCAAGAAAACCTTTTCTACAGTTTAGAGGTATAAACAGGAAATTTTTGAATTTCGCATCAAATTGAATTGGGGAAGTGGAAATAGGATAATTTAACTGTATTTTTTATTTTTATTTTTATAAAAACTAACCCCTTGGATTCACATTTTACCTAACGTAAGTTTTCCGGTTCGAAACCAATAATAATATAATAGAGAGAAATAAACCTTATAGAAATTTAATAAATTTCATCGCAAATCATCAATTCAGCCTTCTACATTGACAAGGAAAAGAAAAAAGAAATTATCTACTAGTCCTTCATTTACATACTGATTCAAATTGCGTTGCTGTCTTAGAGGAAGGATAGCTATACTGATTCGGTATACTCGAAAAAAGCCCTTGGTACAATATTGACGATCTAACAAGGATGAAAAAACGGTAGTGAATTTCCATTTACTGATATCATCTTTTACAGAATCGATCCCCCTTTAATCGTACAAGAATATGCGGAGCTCAGCATGTCTGG